TTTTGAATTTCCCATTTATCAAAAAATCCCATTCTTTTCTCATTCTGCATTGAATCATATGAATCGATCTAGCAATGATGGAATTTCGATTCTGTTTACTGAATCACATGAAATTTTACCCAACTCCATATATATGGAATGTATGAAATACGTATGAACGGAGGAAAAAAGATGATTTTAGACTTAGTTAAATGTTAAATTGGAATTTCTAAGAGACAGATCCAAACGGAAAGGAATTGATAAATTCCACTTAGAATTATGGAGTTTTTTTATTTTGTCTAGAATAGAAAATTCACTTTATACCATTATTATGATATTACATATTCCAATCCGATTGGATATCAGAAAAATAAATGGATTCGGGATTTGATCCATTCACGGAGATAAAGACATAATAATCAGAAACAATATAACAATAGAAAGTTAATTTTTTGAGTACTTAACTCTTTCGTGAATTCCATTGTTCCAAAAATGATTTGCAGAGAACTCCTTTTTCTTTTTTTCGTAGAATTTTTATTTTTAGAATACGATTGAAGTGCATAAGAAGGCTTGTATTTATTAAACCCGCGCTGCTATAGCTATCTATCCATACATCGCTCTCCTTTATTGCATACTTCTACTCGGGACAGCACATGTGGTACTCTATCACAATTTCTATTTTCTCTTCAATCTAATCAATCTAAATTGCAGTACGACAAGTGTCCGCCTATTCCCTATAAACAGGCATCATACACAAATAATATACCCCATAAGCTAACTGTGGAACACAACTTATGTTTGGGGTTTACATATACTAAAAATTGACATTATAATTGAAATTGATTTGAGAAGGTTTTTTTTTTTCAATAAAAAAATCAAGACTGATTAGTTATATATCAATTTTGATTTTCTTATATCATTTATCATTAGGTAAAGACAATTTGAGATGTAAATCCAAGAGTGGGTCATGAATTTACAGTCATATAGTTAATGGTTCCAATTTGTTCTGAATTTTTGCTTTTGTAACTGAAAAAAATTCCCATTTTGTTTTTTATTTTTTAATAGAAAAGAGAGGTATTTAGATATTGGGTGTTTTGAGATACTATAAAATTAATTGAAGGGAAGGCGCCGGCCCCCCCCAAAAAAACAAATAACAAATAAAGGGGAATATTTCATCTATTTGGTATCGTTTTGGCGGCATGGCCGAGCGGTAAGGTGGGGGACTGCAAATCCTTTTTCCCCAGTTCAAATCTGGGTGTCGCCTGATTAACAAAAGACAAGACTCAAAATCCCTTATTCTTTATTCCCCTTTGCTGTTATAACTCGCCGAATTTTTCCCAGCAAAACACGCGTAGTCTTGAGACTTTCTTGATTGGAAACAGCTGGGGGTTCCCTTCTTTAAATTAAAGTGCCGTAACTCGTTGTATTTAGGATTCAAGGAAAGATTATAGTAGTGGAAGGGCTATCATATCAAATAAAGAGTTACCGATTTTTTTCCATTACTAATGTCGTGTCTACTGGCCGGGTCTTGAATTAGATTGGATGGATAATTGGCTTTTTTCTTTTACTTAATGATAATGAAGGACAAGAAAAATAAAGAATAGGTATCAGTATTCCTACATATATATATTAGTAGCATTCCCTTTGATACTTCAAAAGAAAAGCGTAACTGCAGTTTAATTTTTCATATTTATTGGAGTCTTTGATCGAGGGTGTTGGGTCAGAATCCCCTTTTGACTCTGCACCAGTGATTCCACTATTATTAATAAACACTAATGGAATAATTCCTTCATATTCAGAGAGATAGGGGACATAATTCACATGGATATAGTAAGTCTCGCTTGGGCTGCGTTAATGGTAGTCTTTACATTTTCCCTTTCACTCGTAATATGGGGAAGGAGTGGACTCTAGAGATACTACGAATTGAGTTGGGGAATCAAATTGTATCACTTTTTTATAGATTTTTTATAGATCGTTTTGCAAAGCATAAATAATCTTTATTAATTATTTAATATATTGAATTCATTAATTTAATTCAATTTCGAATTAAAAAATTGAATTAATAAAAATATCTTCATTCCGAAATTGTATTGGCTTTTATTTCTGCTGTGCTTTATTGACGCGTTTGCTATCATGGCTGAAGGATTCAAAATCGATAGGATAACCCCTTTCTAATTTCGAAATCCGAAGAAGTTACCGTAGAACTCCTTGGATTATCTGTAAACCGCGCAATCAATTACTTCTTTGAAATGCTAAAAAAAAGATTACTTTCTAATTTTCTATAAATTAGAAAATAATAAGAGTTGCCTCGCGATTATTTCAGATTGATTGGAATCAACAAAAATCAAATAGATAAAGGAAACAAATAGATGAAGCAAAGAAATAGAATTGAGATACTATGTACATTCCATATATTTAATTGATATTAACCTTTATGAAGATCCATATACATATTGTAGATTGATCTAGATTCAGTTTGTATCTTTCTAGATTACAATAATAAAAATGGATAGTATGGTCG